TTTTCCATAGAAATGTGTTCGCTCAAGAAAGACTCCAGAAGATGTTGATCGTAAATAAGAAGACTGTTTACGAAGAAACAGGAATATATATTCGCATTCATATACATAAGAATTATGTAGGAACCAAAAGAATCTTTTCTTTCTTTTTGAAAAGACGTAAATGGATTTCTTTGAAGTAATGAGACTATTCAAATTATGATATTCGTGGAAAAACAATCGCAATAAATGCAAAGAAGGAACATCTTTGATCCAGCATTGAAGGATTTGAACCAAGATTTCCAGATGGATGGGATGGGGTATTAGTAGATCTGACACATAATTTAAGTGCGAGAATTTATCCTCTAAAAAGGGAAATATTGAATGAATAGATCGTAAATTATGAGATTTTGGTATTCTTTTTTCTTCAAGGGAAGATACTAATCGCGACGAGAATGGAATTTCCAGAATGACCCCAAAACCTTCTGATACCATTTGAGAAGAAAAATGAGAAGAAAAAGAACTCTTGTGCCCCCAAAATCCATTTTGGTTAGAATCATTCACCGAAGAAATCAAAGATTTCTGTTGATACATTCGAGTAATTAAACGTTTCACAAGTACTAAACTAGATTTATTGTCATAACCAATAATTTCCGCGGGTTCGTAAAAAATCAAACTATTGAAGCTATGATCATGAGCAAGTGAGTAAATATACTCCTTCAGGAGTAGCGGATATAGGAAGTTTTGTTGCCGAAATTTATCTTTTTTCAATTTAAATATCCTTGTAATTCTGCCATTTACATACATTTCTACTGGAACCAAAAAAGGAAGGCACTTCTTGTGTTATGAAATGATACATAGTGCAATATGGTCAGAACGGCGTATGTTTATGTTGTATGTAGTATATTGTTTATCTTATACTAAAATACTATAACTATAATATTAAAATCCTAAGAAATAATTCTAATAATAATAATATAGTATATACTTTAATAATAATATAGTATATACTTTTAGGATATAGTATATGCATATCCTTTTATACTTTCTATTTTCCTTCTTTTTGTTATTTTCTATTTTGTATAACAATTTTATAAAAATATCTTATTCCTTTACTGTATAACTGTATATATATAATATACATATTTAATATATATATTTCTTTTATACTGTACTGTGATGTAAATAACGTAATGGTAATCTAAAATCTAATAAGTATAATAAGTAAAAGATTATATAAAAGTAAGAACAAATAAAGAATATATACCCCGGAGACAGAGAGCCCAATCTACAGATCTTTTTCCTTTCCCTTTCTATTCAATTTGGTTTTCTTTTCCTTGTTAATATAGTTAATATAACAAGGATCACAATAAAAGAAATAAAGAAAATAGAAAATAACAAAAAGAAAAAGAAGAAAAAGGGGTAAAAATCTTTTATTTTCGCAACCCGATCACTCTTTTGATTTTGGAAAAGAAATTCTTTTTTATCACTATACTATTTCTTCTACACATCCGTCTCCAATCCATAATAAAGAATAATTAGGATTCATTAAAAAAAAAAAAAAAAAAGAATCAATGGTCCACTCACAATTCACAAGAGAACCTTTTCCCACATCAGGCACTAATCTATTTTTAACGTCTAATTAGTAATTTGATCGGGTAATCATTCAAATTAAGAAGAGAAGCTCGTTGCTTTTTTGTCTTACTCGAATTGGAGCCATAAGGCTCTATCCATTTATTCACTAGACCCGCCTATCAAATACTTTACTTTACTGAACTTAAAAATTGTTAGAAAAATAAAAAATTCTTATGTTCGTTCTATTATGAGTACTAGATTTCTTCTTTTTCTATGATTATATTATTCTTTTTTCTATTTTTCTATTCTTTTTACGACATGCTTTTTTTTCCATTCATTACCTTTCAGGATCAGTCGCGGTCTTATAAACTCTACCAATAGTCTAGACGAATTCCCTCATCCAAATGTGTAAAAGATCATAGTCGCAATTAAAAGCCGAGTACTCTACCGTTGAGTTAGCAACCCGGATCCATATGAAGTGTAGATATGATCGAAATAAAAAAAGAAAAAAAATCAATGGAATTGCACTGCACAACTGCGTCAAAACACGGAACTAGCAACAAATCTAAACACCAAAATATAAAGCGGATCCGGTTCAAAAAACAAGAGATTCAAAAGAGAATTGAAAAATTGAAAAACCACCCAATTTTATCAAATTTTTTGATTTTCGCTAAGAAAATACGCTTTGTATATTTGTATAAAAAAAAAGAAATCCAGCAAACCCATCCGTTTTACTGAAGTGAGGGAAAGAGCCAATAGGGAGTGGGGATAAAAAGATCTATTTATCTACGATCAAATTATATTTGATCGAGACGCCATTGTCAATATGAATTTACTTTTTATAAAACAAATTTCAAGAAATTAGATAGAAATTTGTGTTGGATTAGCACAACATAAAGAAGAAAGAATAAATTTGAGCGGAAAAAAAGAAGGAATAAAGAAAAGGTAGAGATAGAAAAAAAAAATATAGGCTTTCTTTAATAAAAAAAAAGGTACAATACAAATACAAGAAGAAAGATTACCCCCCAACAAGGGGGGGGGTTCCACAACAAGAAGCAAGAAAAAGATAAGTATGAATAGAACAAGAAAAGAACAAACTTTGAATAAAGAATTACACAAAGATAGGTACTAGTTCCACTACCCTTTTTTTATTCATGACTCTTGTTTTTCCTTTCTTTTTTATCAAAATCAACTCGAAATTCTTTAAATAATTCTGCCTTCCTTAAAATATCATGAACAGTTCCTGTGGGTTGAGCACCTTTTTCAAGGAAATAGAAAATAGCAGGAATATTTGAATAAGTTTGATTATTTATCGGATCATAAAAACCCACTTTTTTAAGATCTCTTCCTTCTCTTCGGGATCGAACATCAATTGCAACGATTCGATAGATGGCTCATTGGGATAGATGTAGATAAAAGATGCCCCCCTAGAAACGTATAGGAGGTTTTCTCCTCATACGGCTCAAGAAAAAATGATTCAAATTTCTATTCTAATTTCTATAATTTCTATTTCTATCTATATAGATAGAAATAGAAAGAGAAATGGATCCATAAAGAATTAGACTGTAATTTAAGCCTTTTTTCCTTCTTTACAGAAAAAAGAAATCTCATTCGTACTCCTAACTCAAGTTGGTTAGTTTTGAAAGAGTTCGAAAGGAAATCCTTAGAATTTCTTGAGTTGTCTCTAACCTATTTTTTGTCTCCTTTCAGATCTATTTTTTTACTCATTCTGATCCAATTGTTGAGACAAGTGAAAATAGTGTTTCCTTGTTCCGGAATTCGTTGTATTTGCTTTGCGCTTTGTGAAATCATTGGGTTTAGACATTACTTCGGTGATCCTTACTCCTTTTCAAAAAGGCAGCAACATACCTTTTTTTTTGTTCTTTCTATGGAAAAGGAAAAAATCATATGAAAGATTGATTCCTTTGTGATACACTCTCGATCGAAACAGTTTGAAAATCTCGACAAACTTGCCTTTTTTGATTTCAAACTTGTTCAAATTTGAACCTCTCCACTTATCTATATTTATATATTGATGATATATTTACAAAGTTGGTCTAACTTATTGATTGTCACTAACCCTAGATTATTCCCCCGAGAAATGAATCAATCATTTTTGCTCGAGCTCCATCATATGCTATACCATTATATAGCATTTTTTATTTAGCAACCCAAGACAAATGAAATTAGGTTCCTAGTAGAACAAACTATGTCGAGACAAGAGCATCTTCATTCGTATAGAAAATGGTGGATGTCGGAATCCACAGCCAATCATGTCCTTCAAGTCGCACGTTGCTTTCTACCACATCGTTTCAAACGAAGTTTTACCATAACATCCCTCTAATTTTATTTGAATTTGGAACCGTATGCAATTGATTCAATATGAATCATGAATAGTCATTGGCTGAACCGATACATAATAATCCACACTTATCTATCTATAGATAGATAAGTGTTTATCCGGAAAGGATTTCACTTAATTTAACTCATATGAAGAAAATCACATGAAAAAAAAACAAATCAGTTTTAAGCAAACTTATTTACATCTTCAACAGATCTTTCGGGATTGTCCATCATAAAAGATCCCTCTTTTTTAAAAAAAGAAATTAGAAACCTCAAAAAAAAAAACCTTTGACTTTACTTTCATTCAAATGAAAAAGAAATCCCCATGAATGGATAAAAATTTTTATCCACTTTAACTAAATACTATACTAACTACTAACTAAATAATATACTAAACTAACTATACTAAACTAAATATTTCATTTTTTTTATTCATAAATATTCATTCAATATAGAATAAAAAGATAATATTAATAACAATAATATACAATATCTATTATTATGTAATAATTATGTATTTATGTATTAGGATATATATAACATATAACATATTTATATAAATAAGATTAATATTAAAAATTAAATAATATTAAATTAATATATTCTATTCCAATATGAATATTTTCTTATTCTTTATTTATGAAATATGATTTTCTGATTATAATATTATGATTTACTTATTATTTACCATCTCCAATTAAATCTGATTCTCATTTAAAGCAGAGAGATGTTTTGAGAATACAGTTTCTTTGTTTTCATTATTATGGAGTAGAAAAAGTCTTGTGTAAGGTAAGATCAAAGAGAAAATCAGAATCCGAGGAATCTGATCTTATTGTATCCAACATTAAACAGAAAATTGTTTAATTAAATTTTAAATTTCAATAGAGAAAAATCTTTCGTTTCTGATGGAACCGATCTGGGACGGAAGGATTCGAACCTCCGAGTAACGGGACCAAAACCCGTTGCCTTACCGCTTGGCCACGCCCCATTTTGATTTTGTCTAAGAAAAACTAAACTAAATATTGGTTATTCGTCAATAACCAACCAAAATAAATATAGGACATATTGTCGCTAGGATTCAACACAATAGATATAGAATCAAAAAGATTCATTGATCATTACATAGAATTCAATTAAGATATTGTATGAAAATAGAATTCCTTGTATTCTCATTTGATTGGAGAATGTAAGAAAGGATTCTTGATTGGGGAGAAGTCAAAGAAAAAGAAGAATTTCTTTCTTTTATCCGCCTTTTTAAAATTTCCCTCAGAAAAACAACTCAATCCAATCTGACAATTTATTATCATTTCAATTGAATTTTAATCTTTAAGAACAAGAAAAAAATGTTTGTTATGTTTAATATCTTTAGTTTAATCTGTATCTGTCTTAATTCTACCCTTTATTCAAATTCGAGTAGTTTTTTCTTCGCCAAATTGCCCGAGGCTTATGCCTTTTTCAATCCAATCGTAGACGTTATGCCGGTTATCCCTGTATTCTTTTTTCTATTAGCCTTTGTTTGGCAAGCTGCTGTAAGTTTTCGATAAAAATGAAATCTCTCTTCAATTCATATTCATAATTTCTTCGATAAAAAAAGATGAGATTTTTAATTCTAAAAATCAATAAGATCAGATAAGTCTGACATTAGGAACCCTCGATTCAAAAAGCGAAATTCTGGTATTTTATATTTTATATTGAAATTGAATTTGAATAAGGGGACGATGATTTTTAATCAGCTTATTTCTTCTTTTGTTCTGGCCTTTACTTTATAAAATCCCATACAATACCTAATTATAGATATGGCAAGAAAATCTTGAAGAAATTTTTAGTAACGAAAAAAAATCCGAATCTTATTACATTTTACATTAGAAAGAAATTCGTGAAAATGAAATTCAAAAAGACTTCCTTTTTTTTCATCTTTAGAGCGTCATATCAAAATAGTGTATAGTGTGTGTCGTAAAATAGGTGATCTATTTCCTTAAAAAAAGATGATCTTATCTTGGAGATTTGTAATGCTTACTCTTAAACTCTTCGTTTACACAGTAGTAATATTCTTTGTTTCTCTCTTCATCTTCGGATTCTTATCTAATGATCCGGGGCGTAATCCTGGGCGTGAAGAATAAAAAAAGAGATGAGATTCGTTTTTAGTTTTTCCTTGATTTTTTCATAGGTAAATTTATCAATAAATGGAATAGATACTAGATAAAGATAAAAGATTCATGAAAGAAAATAATCCAAATTTCTTTAAATTATAAAATCTCAAGTGATCAGGGGGGTCGGAGAGAGAGGGATTCGAACCCTCGGTACGAATAATTCGTACAACGGATTAGCAATCCGACGCTTTAGTCCACTCAGCCATCTCTCCCCCATTCCAAATTGGAAATTTCTCATGTGATGTGACACGTGAAGTCAAGATTGAGAACAATTTTGATTTTCCTTCTTTTTTGATAATGATTCGAAACAGATTTCTCCAATAGAAAGAATACCTTACTTCTCTTATTTTGTACAAAAGGTTCATTTCCCCGGCCTGGTTAAGTACTGGCCGGGCCAGTACTTCTTTTGTTCCAACGAATCAATCTCATTTTGTTTTGATATCCAATCAAAATTGTTATTGAAACAGGAAGAGCAACTTTCCCTAATTATTAGAAATTATATTAGATTCTATTAGATAGATTATCTTAGAGATTATTTAAGAAATTATCTATATCTAGATTAATATAGAATATTCTATATATTTATTCTATTTTCTATATAAGAATATATATAAAATATGATTAATATGAAATATTAAATATTAGAGACTCTATATCTATTCTTATATATCTATTCTTAGTAGATTAGTATATTATATACTATAATATAGTACTCTAATTAGAATATAGTACTCTAATTAGAATATAGTACCTTAATCGTAATTCTAGTAAATTAGAGTATAAATTATAGTATTTAGTCTTTATCACTAGTATAGTACTAGTATCTTTTCGTCTTTTTATTCATTTTTTATTTTCTTATATTATATATTATTCGATTATCTTCTATTTTTCTATTTTATTCTTTTTTCTTATTATTTCTAAGGATATTCTAATTCTAGTTTTAGATTCTAGATATAGAATCTTCTAAATAGATATATAGATATATAAATAGGATATAGAATTCTTTGAATCTAATTTTCGAGATTAGAATAGATTATATTCTATAGATTTTATCTATTTCTATTGATATTTCATTCCTTTAGAATTTGAGAATTCTAGTATTCTCATTCTAGTCATTTTAGTACTAGTACATTTTAGTACTAGTATAAGTATATGAAGTCTTATCTCTTCTTATTAAGTTCATATTTTTTACATTCTTACTTTTCTATAATAGAAATAGAATACAATTTACTTCGGAATACTTAAGAAATACAATTTACTTCTTACTTACTCTTACTGCTTTTTAACTGAAAAAAGATGAAATAAAAAAGAGATAAAATACATTTCTGAATATTAAGAAAGAGAAATCTAAAATAAAATATGGATTTATATTCATAAATCGAATATAAATTTGAAATAGAATTTAAAAAATAGAAAATCTAAAAAGATAGGATCTTATTATAAGAATTCTTAAATA